TAGACAAATAGAAGCAGGGCGACGAGCAATGACACGAAATGCCCGCCGTGGTGGAAAAATATGGGTACGTATATTTCCAGACAAACCCGTTACAGTAAGACCTGCGGAAACACGTATGGGGTCGGGTAAAGGATCTCCCGAATATTGGGTAGCTGTTGTTAAACCAGGTAGAATACTTTATGAAATGGGTGGAGTAGCAGAAAATATAGCTAGAAAGGCTATTTCAATAGCGGCATCCAAAATGCCTATACGAACTCAATTCATTATTTCGTGATAGAAACGTATAACCAAAAGAAAGAGTTCTTGGAATAAAAAAGCAATTGCAGGTTTCCTTTCTTTTTTTTTTAGCCCCTTTTGTTTTGCATTGAAAGAACAGATAAAAAAATGATATGATTCAACCCCAGACCTATTTGAATGTAGCAGATAACAGCGGGGCCCGAGAATTGATGTGTATTCGAATACTAGGAGCTAGTAATCGCCGATATGCTCATATTGGTGATGTTATTGTTGCTGTGATCAAAGAAGCAGTACCAAATATGCCCCTAAAAAGATCGGAAGTGATCAGAGCTGTAATTGTACGTACTTGTAAAGAACTCAAACGCGATAATGGTATGATAATACGATATGATGACAATGCTGCAGTTGTCATTGATGAAGACGGAAATCCAAAAGGAACTCGAGTTTTTGGTGCGATCGCCCGAGAATTAAGAAAGTTAAATTTTACTAAAATAGTGTCATTAGCCCCTGAAGTATTATAAGATAAGAACATCATCATCATATAGAGTTATATTATAAGTTATAGTAGAGTATTTTGAATGATTAATAGATTGTGTCTCACGTATATACCTTTAATAATGTTACTTCATAACAAAAAATATCATGTTTATTATATCCAAATTTTTAGGAACCCCAAATTTTAGTTCATTATGGGTAGGGACACTATTGCTGACATAATAACCTCTATACGAAATGCTGACATGCATAAAAAAGTAACGGTTCGAATATCATCTACTAGCATCACTGAAAGCATTGTAAAAATACTTTTAAGAGAAGGTTTTCTAGAAAACGTGAGAAAACATCGGGAAAACAACAAAGATTTTTTGGTTTTAACCCTACAACATAGAAGAAATAGGAAGGGGCCATCTCAAACTATTTTAAATTTAAAACGGATAAGTCGACCTGGTCTACGAATCTATTCTAACTATCAAAGAATTCCTAGAATTTTAGGTGGTATAGGGATTGTAATTATTTCTACTTCTCGAGGTATAATGACAGACCGAGAAGCTCGATTAGAAGGAATCGGCGGAGAAATCTTGTGTTATATATGGTAATCCTTCGACTATCAAAATTAGATACGAAATTGACTATTTGTGAAAAAAAAAAAGAGAAAGAGTTATCTAATATCACTCCTCCTCCATTAGTTGATATTTCAAGGGGGTTTTACCTGGAATGAAGGAACAAAAATGGGTTCATGAAGGTTTAATTACTGAATCACTTCCCAACGGTATGTTCCGGGTTCGTTTAGATAATGAAGATCTGATTCTAGGTTATGTTTCAGGAAGGATCCGACGTAGTTTTATACGGATACTACCAGGAGATAGAGTCAAAATTGAGGTAAGTCGTTATGATTCAACCCGAGGGCGTATAATTTATAGACTCCGCAACAAAGATTCAAACTCGAACGATTAGGTGATTTTAGATTACTTTTGGGGAGATACAATTCGAGATTTTAAATTCAATTTCAAGAAACTTATTTTCTTCCACTAAGTAAATTAGGAATTAAGTTTAAGTTAAGGAATGCAAAATATGAAAATTAGGGCCTCTGTTCGTAAAATTTGTGAAAAATGTCGACTGATCCGTAGGCGGGGACGAATTATCGTAATCTGTTCCAACCCAAGACATAAACAAAGACAAGGATAATTTTTCTAAAAAGAACTCCCTAAAGGACCCCAAATGTACAAATAAAAATAAAAGATCTGTTTTAACATGAAATGGATATATCCATATATCTCTGACTCATATTTATGAGATAATAAAATATGGCAAAACCTATACCAAGAATTGGTTCACGTAGGAATGGACGTATTGGTTCACGTAAAAGTACACGTAGACTACCAAAGGGGGTTATTCATGTTCAAGCAAGTTTCAACAATACCATTGTGACTGTTACAGATGTACGGGGTCGGGTTGTTTCTTGGTCCTCGGCCGGTACTTGTGGATTCAAGGGTACAAGAAGAGGGACACCATTTGCTGCTCAAACAGCAGCAGGAAACGCTATTCGTACAGTAGTCGATCAAGGTATGCAACGAGCAGAAGTAATGATAAAAGGTCCTGGTCTAGGAAGAGATGCAGCATTACGGGCTATTCGTAGAAGTGGTATACTATTAAGTTTTGTACGAGATGTAACCCCTATGCCCCATAATGGCTGTAGACCTCCTAAAAAAAGACGTGTGTAAAAATAAAGATTGAAGCGATTTCAAGAGAAATAAATGATTCAATG